GAATTATACAGTGCCCTAAGATCCCAATCCTCAAGCGAATGGCTTTTACTCAACCTCAATTCATTCAGTTAGGGCCCCTTGGTGTATTAAACCACCAAATAATGGTAGCTGGGTTTGTAGGAAACTTTTTCAGGTGAGAGAGTTGGCTATAAGATATATTATACATAAAGTTGGCAATGAAACCAATACATCTAATCTCTCTGGTATGACTCTTGGCTGCCTATGGGTTCTATAGTGGAAAGTTATGTATGGTGAGCAGATCATGGGGGAGTCTTTTGTTCCCCTAAATAAATGTAAAAGTTGCAGACATACTTTAGCTTTCCGGTAACAGATAGCTTGCTGCCCAAGTCTACCTCCCAAAAGCGAGCCATATCGTAAAAAAACCAATCACCTCTAACACTTACAAAGACCTCTGAAGCGATCTTCTTATAGTAAGTAAGTTTAGATTAAGCCAACCTGCTAATCCCTAGATCTAGAGCTAGAGAAAGAAAAAGCAAGGCAACTTCCGTGACGAGTCAATTCGGATTGGAGTCTAGATCTTGGTGGGAAGTCCAATATCCAGTCATTTTGAGATGTAGGAAATGTCGCGCCATAAACTGAAAGGATATAATATAAGGTGTATCCTATAATAGCCAAAGCAATCCATGATGTGACAAAGTGGATAGAGCTTTGAAGAAAGATAACACTGATGCTATACTATACATTGATCTTACCGCAACGCCCCTCCTTGCTTGCCTAAGAGTTCTTGCTTCAAGTTCACTTGCCTTGCTTCTTTCTTCCTTGGATGCTGTTGCATCATTAGATAGGACTTTCTTTGATCGTTCGCGCACAAGAAGTCCGTAAGGTTGAAAAGGGATTTGTTTTTAACTCTAGCTCTGACTCAACGTTGGGATTCCTCCTTTTCTTTCAACAAGTTCTTTCAGAATCTGTTGATATGAGATTCAACCGATAGCGGATTAATAAAGTGCAGTCGATGTGACACAATACAACGACAAGCGAATCTGCTCTAATCTCACGGGTAGGTACTTAACTGGAGAGAGGGATCCGCGCTAGCCTATTTCGCGTTGGGAAACTCTACCGAAGTGTATGTGTTAAGGATATAGTCATTTCACCGATACGGATAACCGACTTGAGGAGGAAGACCCCTTTCATTTTTGAAGTACCTAGGGGTACTAATACTAAACAAAGGCAAGTTGGGAAGGATGTTTTTCCATTACCAAAGAGCCACAAAGGCGGATTAATAGCCGTCGGAATCCAACAAAGCAGTGTAGGATTAGGATAAATAGCTCCTAAATCCACTAACCCAGGAAGAATGCCATCAACTCCCTCCATCCAACAGCCGGTAAGCTAGGAATATTCCCAGTCAAACTGCTATTACCTGCTCGTCTATCCTCCAGGACAATAAGTATTTTCCCATCAACAGCCAATACAAAAAATTTCCATGATAGCCGAGGAAGACTAGCTGCTAACAACCGAAAGAGGGACTGATAGGAGTTTGTTGCCGAAACCGTCTCGCTACCACAGGTTTCCCTTACCTACCGGAATGAAATACAGGAATTAGAACCAGAAACTGCCGGGATGAACAGATGGAGGTATTCACCCAATAGTAGCTACCCCACCACTGGGTATTGTTCCCCTACAACGCAGTGGTTAAGTTCTTTCTTTCCCCGATCTACTAGCTACACAGGGATTCACCAAATAAGAGCTACACTGCTTCGTTGCCCTTATTGAATAGCCCTTGGTGCCTTAGGAATTTCGTATAGTATAGTATAAATCATCCGCATATCCTCGATACTCAATTTACTTTTACATCTCTCGTGCCACACAAACGGAATTTACTTCACTCGGTCAAAGAGAAATACAATTCGAAATGAGCGCACCATGAAAACGTTCTAATCCAACTCTGTCTGCTCTAAAGCATCCAGGCCATAAGCCAAGCATTGAATTCTTACCCCTTGGCTAATCCAACTCTAAACCTAAACTTCGGATTCAATCCAGCCCCGCGCTCTACGACTTCGAAGTTAAATCATTCCTCATTCACTTACAGGCAAAAGGCGATAGGCGATCAGTAAATAGCCGAATTGGCATCGATTGAAGAAGAAATTAGTAGATGTCGGGGAATCGAAAAAGCACTTTGTAGCTCTTAATAAGAAGAAGAGGAGAACTTCGGGTAGGCAGGCAACTCACTAGGTATAGGTAGAGTCAAAGATTGTAGCAAGCAAGAGCACAATGTTGTTTTTTTTTTTTCTATTAGAAAAGATATTAGCAGAGGATTACCTTTTCTTTCAAATCCTAGGCTACGCACCTTGACCATCCTTCTACCTTTACCAACTACTAGCAATTACGACAACTGGTGAAATAGCTGATCTTATTCCGAAATAGCTTCTTCTTTTCGGATTCATCTTCTTATGCTCCTAAAGAAAGAGAAGGGCTTTACTCCGAGTTGAAAGAAGAGTTTACATCTTCTATTTAAGAGACAGCAGGGAATGAATGAACTAGC